TTTGTATTGAGTCCTTTGGAGAGTCTCTTTTAAGAAAAGATTATCCCTGCCTCTGTTTATGCCTCGGGTTGAAACAAATTACTATAATCCGTCCCCGCCTACGGATCAGTCGACATTTTTCACAAATTTTACGAACGGATGCCCTAATTTTCATTGTTATTTGTTACTCCTAAATTTCAATTTTTAATCTACTCCTTCGAAGAAAAGAAAATAAGTCTCTTCAAATTTTGAACCTCCGATGGTATCCGAACGAGAAGAATGTTGAAAGGTCACTACGAACCCGAAACATACCAAAGTGATTCAGTAATTAAACCTTCATGAATCCATTTTTTTTTGTTCTTTCATTCCAGGTAACCCCTTTAATTATCAACTCATGGAGTAGGAGTGATATTAGACAACCCTTCTCCTCTCAAAAAAAAAGAATAGGAAGTTTTCCTACGGATGCAATTCGTAGATCATAAAGATCACCATATATATAACAAAATTTCTCCCCCGATTCCTTCTAGTCGAGCCTCTCGGTCTGTCATTATACCTCGAGAAGTCGAAAGAATTACAATACCCATCCCTCCTAAAATCCTAGGAATTCGTTGATGGTTGGAATAGATTCGTAGGCCGGGTCGGCTGATACGTTTTAAAACAGTTCTATATGGCCCTTTTCTATTCCTTCTATGTCGCAGAGTTGAAACCAAGAAATATTTCTTGCTTACTCGATGTTTTCTCACATTTTCGATAAAGCCTTCGCGTAGAAGTATTTTAACAATGTTTTCAGTGATATTTGTAGATGCTATTCGAACCGTTCCTTTTTTATCCATGTCAGCATTTCGTATAGAAGTTATTATTTCGGCAATAGTGTCCCTACCCATGATGAACTATAATTATTGGTGCCTCCGGGTTTTTATATAATCAGCATGCTCTACTCTTTTTTTTTTTTTTTTTCATGAATTATTAAAGGTATATGCGTGAGAAACAATCTACTAATGCATTCTACTAATTAATGGAATCTAATTCAGTTCAGATATCTTACTATGAACCTCCCTTTTTTTATGTTTTATTATGTTTTCATCTATTAGTATTTATTTAGAATCTATTTATAATACCTCAGGAGCTAATGAGACTATTTTAGTAAAATTCAACTGTCTCAATTCCCGAGCGATCGCACCAAAAACTCGAGTTCCTTTGGGATTTCCTTCTTGATCAATGACAACTGCTGCATTGTCATCATATTGTATTATCATACCATTGTCACGTTTGAGTTCTTTACATGTACGTACAATTACAGCTCTGATCACTTCTGATCTTTGTAGAGGCATATTGGGAACTGCTTCTTTGATTACAGCAACAATAACGTCACCAATATGAGCATATCGGCGATTACTAGCTCCTATGATTCGAATACACATTAATTCTCTAGCCCCGCTGTTGTCCGCTACATTTAAATAGGTCTGAGGTTGAATCATATCATTCTTATTATTTTTCTCTTTTTTCTTTCAATGCTAACTAACTAAAGGGCGAAGAAAAAAAGAAGAAAGATTTTTTGTCCAGAAATAAAAAAACTGCGGTTTTTTCATCACAAGGCCCCTTTCCTTTCGTTCCATATCCCTATCCAGCAATAACGAATTGAGTTCGTATAGGCATTTTGGACGCAGCTATAGAAATAGCTTCTCTGGCTACAATTTCTGATACTCCACCCATTTCATAAAGTATTCGACCCGGTTTAACGACGGATACCCAATATTCGGGAGATCCTTTCCCCGAACCCATACGTGTTTCGGTAGGCCTTACTGTAACAGGTTTGTCTGGAAATATACGTACCCATATTTTTCCACCACGACGCGCATATCGTGCCATGGCTCGCCGCCCCGCTTCTATTTGTCTAGATGTGATCCAAGCGGGTTCAAGTGCCTGAAGGGCGTATCCGCCGAAACAAATTCGATTGCCTCGATAAGATATTCCCTTCATTCTTCCTCTATGTTGTTTACGAAATCTGGTTCTTTTGGGGTTATAGTTGATGGTTGTTTCTCAATGCCATCTCTACTGCAGAACTGGACATGAGAGTTTCTTCTCATCCAGCTCCTCGCGAATGAAACGATTAAATAATATTGTATATATTTTGAATTGAATGAATAATGAATCATGGAATTTTTTGAGATATAATCTGTCACATACACGTAGGAATAAAATAAAATGAGAAATTTCATTTTATAATTTATGAATCTTCATTTTTACCTTTATTTAATTTCTTTTTATTGAATTGCCCAAAACTTAGCAATCCAGTAAGGCTTTCGCGGGCGAATATTTGCTCTTTCAACATCCCTTTCATTCGTAGGGGCGTTCCATGACCTATCAGAATAAATGAATTGGTTCTTGGCTTGTTCCGCCATCCCACCCAATGAATCATTAGGATTCATTTTCAAGGGAATCTTCCTCAGTCACAGGTTCTGTCGTTCCCATCGCTTCTCGATTAATGACTAGGCCCGAACTCTGCAATGGAGCTCCTAATAAAATTTGTTCCTGAATCAATCTTCTCAGTCTTTATTGACTCGGCGCTCTTTATTCTTTTTGATTTTTCGTATAAATAAATTGTATTCATCGAATCTAATTATTAATTATGGACGAATACATTAATGCTTTATTACATTGCCTTTTATAAGATAGTTCATAGACCATACATATTGGAATCATATATCATTGCTATTCTTTTTCTTTCTTTCTCTCACCCCTCCATTTATCCATATCCCTTTGTTTTTGCTTCACAACCTTATAGATAGATTTCTTTTTCTTTTATGTATATGTAAAAAAAATGCTTCAGTTGCTACAACAATATGATCAATACATCATATAGCGACTGGTTCCTTGGATCCAGATAATACGAAGCAATGAGCTGGTTATTAGTTATATAGTTATTAGTTCATACTAGGGGATGGCCCTTTGTTTTTTAATCCTAACCTAACTCTAAATAAAAAACCAACGAGTCACACACTAAGCATAGCAATTATATGGAGATGGAGTCAATCGAATTGTTATTCAACCCTATAGAATTAAAGAATTAAGAATTCTAAAAAATTCTCATTTTTTTGATTGAACGGAAAAAAATGAACGAGTTTGTGATTTTTTATTCAATTGCCGGATGGATGGAACAGAAAGACAACGAAAGGCCCATTATTCCTCGTCTGCAAATATCCAAATTTTGATTCCTAATGCCCCATAGATAGTTCGAACTGTATAGGAACAATAATCAATTTTGGCTCGAATGGTTTGTAGGGGAACCCTACCTTCTCTGATCCATTCGACACGTGCTATTTCCTTTCCGTCGATACGCCCTGCAATTTGTACTTGAATTCCCTTTGTATCTGCTTTTTCAGTTAATTCAATAGCTTTTTTCATTGCCTTTCGAAACGAAACTCTATTCTTTAATTGTTCGGCTATAAATTCTGCAAGAATATTAGGTTGTCCATACGGTTTTTCAACTCTTGTGATAGCAATGTTAAGTTTTTGGTTCACAGAATTAAATTCTTTTTGTGCATTGCTCTGTAATTCTTCAATTCCTCGCGGGCTGCCCTCTATGAACAATTTTGGGAATCCCATATATATTATGACCTGGATCAGATCGATTCTTTTTTGAATCTTTATGCGTGCAATTCCCTCGGCACCCGAGGATATTTTCCTATTTTTTTGTACATAATTCTTGATACAATCCTGTATTTTTTGATCTTCCTGGAGACCCTCGGAATAACTTTTTGGTTGTGCAAACCAAACAGAATGATGACTTTGGGTTGTACCAAGTCGGAAACCGAGTGGATTTATTTTTTGTCCCATAGCACCTCGCTATCTCTATAAGGCCATATCATTTCTCTATTAGCCCACGTCATTCTGTTACGATATAGCATATGATCCATCATATATAGATACCTCTCTCTGACATCTGTATACTTATTTTTATATACCCATCCATCTTTTCTTAACCATATGAAATAGTTTTTATCTTTAGATATATCTTGCAATACAATAGTTATATGACAGGTGGGTCTTTTTATCGGATAACTACGTCCTCGGGCTCGGGGTTTTAACTTTTTCATGCTAGTACCTTCATTAACTTCGGCTTGACTAATGATTAAAGCCGTTTCGTTGAATCCCATATTGTGACTAGCATTTGCTGCTGCAGAATAAACTAATTTTAAAATGGGATAACACGCTCGATAAGGCATGAGTTCTAGTATCATAAGTGTTTCCTCGTAGGGACGCCCACGAATCTGATCAATTACTCTTCGCGCTTTATGAGCAGACATACGTATATGTTGACCTAAAGCGTATACTTCTACATCTGGGTCACTCTTTATCATAAGGTTCACCTCCCACCAATAAACGATGAGCACCCATATCCACTTTATTAATTAATATATTAACGACGAGATTTATTATCGTTTCTCGCATGCCCCCGGAAATTCAGAGTAGGTGCAAATTCTCCCAATTTGTGACCTACCATACGATCTGTTATATAAATAGGCAAATGTTCCTTTCCATTATGAATAGCAATTGTATGGCCGATCATTGTGGGTATAATGGTAGATGCCCGGGACCAGGTTACGATTGTATCTTTTTCTGCCCTCGTGTTGAGCTTCGCAATTTTTATCAATAAATGATTAGCTACAAAAGGATTTTTTTTTAGTGAACGTGTCACAGCTAATTACTCCTTTTTTTTTTGTAAAGATGAGGAAACATATTCTATTTTCAATATTCTCCTATTTACTACGGCGACGAAGAATCAAACTATCACTATATTTATTCCTTTTTCTACTTCTTCTTCCAAGCGCAGGATAACCCCAAGGGGTTGCGGGTTTTTTTCTACCAATTGGGGCCCTCCCTTCGCCACCCCCATGGGGATGGTCTACAGGGTTCATAACTACTCCTCTTACTACAGGACGCTTACCTAGCCAACACTTAGATCCGGCTCTACCCAAACTTTTCTGGTTCACCCCAACATTACCCACTTGTCCGACTGTTGCTGAGCAGTTTTTGGATATCAAACGGACCTCCCCAGATGGTAATTTTAATGTGGCCGATTTACCCTCTTTTGCAATCAGTTTCGCTACAGCACCCGCTGCTCTCGCTAATTGTCCACCCTTTCCAAGTGTGATTTCTATGTTATGTATGGCCGTGCCTAAGGGCATATCGGTTGAAGTAGATTCTTCTTTTTGATCAATCAAAATCCCTTCCCAAACTGTACAAGCTTCTTCCAAAGCATACGGCTTTCTGGATGTATATGATGATATCTAGACAGATGGATCTCATATGAATCGTATGATGAAATACCACACGAGTGGATATATAGGAATCCAAATCCGCCGAATCACTCATGTTATGATCTTCTACATCCTAGGTCTCCCCGTTCCTTCATCTGGCTTATGTTCTTCATGTAGCATTCAGACCGAATGACTTTATGAAATTACGTCGATACTTCCACATATTACGGGTAACGTAGGAGACATCTCTATTTTTCCCGGGGGGGTAGAATTACCACTGCTTAGCTTTCAATTCGCCTCTGACCATCAAATGAAATGTGAATAACCCGTACTCCTCTCTTTGAAACAAGGGGCGCTTCCGGCTCTATCGGTGCTTCAAACAATTTTGTCTTCTCCATATTACTATATCTCTAGAGTCAATAATTTTATATGAGGAACTACTGAACTCAATCACTTGCTGCCATTACTCTTCAGTTTTCTGTTGAGGTCTATCCCGTAGAGGTACTCAAATTGGATCAGTGATCGATTTCTAGGTTTCGTTGTAAACCTAATTGGTTACTTCCAATTACGTAAATCAATGGTTCAAACCGCACTCAAAGGTAGGGCATTTCCCATTGAGATAGGAACTTCTGTACCAGAAACAATGGTATCTCCAATGATAGCCCCTCTGGGATGTAAAATATATCTCTTCTCACCATCCCCATAGTGTATGAGACAAATATATGCATTTCGATTAGGGTCGTATTCTATGGTTACGATTCTACCAGATATGTCTTTTTCATTCCGTCGAAAATCGATTTTACGGTATAGACGCTTATGACCTCCCCCTATATGCCTTGCGGTAATGATTCCTCTGGCATTACGACCTTTACCACAACGACGCTGTCCATAGATCAAATTATTTCGTGGATTGGATTTCACTTGACTGCCGACGGCTCCATTGCGTGTGCTCGGGGTAGAAGTTTTGTATAAATGTATCGCCGTGTTATTAAGTATTTTGATTTAAGTTCTTTTCTTTCTAAGAGGTGGAATAGAATAACCCGGTTGAAGCGTAATGATCATACGTCTGTAATGCATTGTATGTCCCATAATGGGTCCCCTTCTTCTACCCTTTCCCGGGAGTCGATGACTATTCATAGCTATTACCTTGACACCAAAGAAGAGTTCGACCCAATGCTTTATTTCTGTCCTAGTTGATCCTGATTCGACATTAGAAGTATATTGATTGTTCCCCAATAACCGAATACTTTTGTCTGTAAATACTGCATATTTGATTCCATCCATAAATCCATTTTCTTCCCTATGAGTTCCAGTATCGATAAGAATTCTATTTCTTACTGTTCATATGTTATGGTATGAATATACCATACCAATTCGTTATGTATGGATGATGAGATTTCATTGATACAGAGCCAATTCCAATAGACGTATTGAACGTTCCCGTTGGCGTGCATCCAGCAGGAATTGAACCTACGAATTTGCCAATTATGAGTTGGGCGCTTTAACCATTCAGCCATGGATGCGTAACGGGGATCGTCGTACATCGTGAATAACCAAATTCCAATTGAAATGAAATCCTTAGGAGGAATCAATGAAGCAGGAAGCAGTGAAACGACATCCATTAAAATCCTGGATCTTCGAATTGAGAGAGATATTGAGAGAGATCAAGAATTCTCACTATTTCTTAGATTCGTGGACCAAATTGGATTCCGTGGGATCTTTCACTCACATTTTTTTCCACCAAGAACGTTTTATGAAACTCTTTGACCCCCGAATTTGGAGTATCCTACTTTCACGCGATTCACAGGGTTCAATAAACAATCCATATTTCACGATCAAAGGTGTAGTACTGCTTGCAGTAGTGGTCCTTATAAATTGTAATTGTATTATTAACATTAACAATCGAAATAGGGCCGCCGAAACAATCGAAACAATAAATTTCGATTGTTTAGATTTGATCGGGCCTCTTCCTATACCTATGAATTCCATTGGACCCAGAAATGATACATTGGAAGAATCTTTTGGGTCTTCCAATATCAATAGGTCGATTGTTTCGCTCCTGGATCTTCCAAAAGGGAAAAAGATCTCTGAGAGTTGTTTCATGGATCCGAAAGAGAGTACTTGGGTTCTCCCAATAACTAAAAAGTGTATCATGCCTGAATCATCTAACTGGGGTTCGCGGTGGTGGAGGAACCGGATCGTAAAAAAGAGGGATTGTAGTTGTAAGATATCTAATGAAACCGTAGCTGGAATTGAGATC